TTGGGGTTTGGGTAAGGGGTGGGTGATGAGACGTATATGGGCTTAGAGTTAGGGTAGGATAATTGTTGTTTTGGTTAAGGGAATTATTGAATTTGTAATTGGGTTAGAGGTGATTCTTTTCGTAAAAGAATGGATTAAACTACTACGCTGGTATCAGCGTAAATTATTGGTACCTTGCATAGAGTAAATATATTTCTATTGGTTTGCCGTAGTCAGGCAAAGTTATAAGTATCTGCAAAGTTCTAGTTAAGTAACAGTGCGGGAAGTTCTTGTTTTTGGGGTTTGGCAAGAGCGAATGTACCAAGAATCTGTGAAGGCTAGAATGGGGGGTAGGGGGGTTTGTCTTGGATACTGGGTATATAATAACGCACGCGTGTATGCGTGTATGCGTGTATGCGTGTATGCGTGTATGCGTGTATGCGTGTATGCGTGCATGCGTGCATGCGTGCATGCGTGCATGCGTGCGCACTTACTGACGTACGGGCGTGGGTATGGGTTCAACGTACAAGTACATGCACGTCGACGTGCATGCAAATGTGTGCTAAAATTAACTATGTCCTTCAAGCATGAATTAAATAGTCACCTATGATAATTATGAGGGTAAAGAATGTACATGTTAAGTCCAGCTACAATCAATGGTCTGGGCGCAGGCCGGCCGGTTTTCGGCGTAGGCCATGGTGAGTCCCTGCATCCCCGAATATTAAAAAATACCAGAGGCCTGACAGTTCAGTTATGACTAATCACGGGTTATCTAGTAACTAATCCATCGAGATGTCTTATTTAAGGGGAACGAGTGGGCGGGTATATTGGTTATGGCCCTGAAGTAAGAACCAGATGCCAGGTATAGTTTCAGTCTAGTCACCCCCAAGTTTTATGGGCCCGGAGCGAGAAGAGGGGCATTATGCGGGCGGGTTGCTGGTTTCACGGAGGATGGTAGAGACCCTAGAACGGTGGAAGTGGATATCCGTGTTGACAGGGATTACGAAACCTGATGCGCAGGTGTACGATCAATAGATCAATGTATCATGTCCGATAAATAGTATTATGTACTCATGTAAAATCAAGAGATACAATTACCCGAGAATATTCGTGGGGAAGAGAGATTAATGTGGATAATACATATAGATGTCCTATGTACTATATGAATATATATGTACCTGCTTATATGCATGTGGACAAGAGCTTTATGCACGATATACATAGATGTGGTGGCAAACTCTTACGGGGAGAACTGTGGTGTGATGGTATGAGGGGGGGCATACAATGCTCGAGTTACATAGATAGGAAGGATGTAGCTGCGGTACTTCGGCAAGGAATAGTTTATGTAGAATCTTAGCTTTGGGTGCTGAGGGTGAGGTGTGATGCTTCTTCCTTGAGGTTGCCCTGGGGAGTAATACTCCATTTCCGGTTTACAAGGCCGTAGTAATGAATATACTACAAGGGCTCTTCATTTTAGTATTTTGTTTTCGATGAGACAGATTATTGGTATAATAAAAATCACGAGGGAGAAGTATAGGATGGATGCTATTTGTCCAATGTTAATGAAGGGGTCTTCTACGGGTTGTCCCCCAATTCAGGTTAGGGTAAGTAAGTCTGCTACTAGAATTCAGAATAAGAATTGGCTTAGGGGACGAAATATTATGGTTTGTTGTTTGATGGGTTGAAGGAAAGGAATAATTACTAGGATTAGAATAGATAGGATTAGGGCTATTACTCCTCCAAGCTTGTTGGGGATAGATCGTAGGATAGCATAGGCAAAGAGGAAATATCATTCTGGTTTAATATGAGGCGGTGTATTAAGGGGGTTTGCTGGGGTGTAGTTGTCAGGGTCTCCTAATAGGTCTGGGTAGAAGAGTGTTAGTGTTATAAGTAGTAGGATAAGAAGTAGAAACCCTAGAGAATCTTTGGTAGTATAATAAGGGTGGAATGGAATTTTATCGGAGTTTGAGGATACACCTAGTGGATTGTTGGACCCCGTTTCGTGTAGGAAGAGAAGGTGAATCATAGTTAGGGCTGAAATAATAAAGGGTAAAATAAAATGGAGTGCGAAGAATCGGGTTAGGGTAGGTTTACCAACGGAGAAGCCACCTCAGATTCATTCCACTAGGTCGATGCCAACATAGGGGATTGCTGAGAGTAGATTTGTGATTACTGTAGCGCCTCAGAATGATATTTGTCCTCATGGAAGGACGTAGCCTATGAAGGCCGTAGCCATGACTGAGAGTAGTAATATAATGCCGATATTTCAGGTCTCCAGTAGGGCGAAGGAACCGTAGTACAGGCCGCGGCCTACGTGAACGAATAAACATAGAAAGAATGTGGATGCCCCGTTGGCGTGAAGATAGCGGATGGTTCAACCGTAGTTTACGTCTCGGCAGATGTGGGTTACAGAGGAGAATGCAGTTGCCGTATCTGCTGTATAGTGTATAGCCAGGAATAGGCCTGTGATGATTTGGATGGCCAAGCAGGCTCCCAGTAGGGAGCCGAAATTTCATAAAGAAGAGATATTGGGTGGTGTTGGGAGGTCAATAAGTGAGCTATTAATAATTTTTATGAGGGGGTGGGTTTTTCGAATGTTGGTCATTTGTGTTTTTGTAGTTGAAGTACAACGATGATTTTTCATGTCATTGGTCATGGCTTAGATTCCATGTAGAAACTATGATCTATATAATGTTCTTGTTAAGTGTTGTCTTTGTCTTGGGTTTTATAAGTTTTTCATCAAAGCCCTCTCCTATTTACGGAGGTGTAGGACTTGTTGTTAGTGGGGCCGTAGGATGCATTATTGTTATAGGTTTTGGGGGCTCTTTTGTGGGTTTGATAGTATTTTTGGTTTATTTGGGGGGCATGTTGGTGGTGTTTGGTTATACTACGGCTATAGCTACTGAGGAATACCCGGAGATTTGGGGTTCTAGTGCTGTTGTTTGAGGGTCATTGTTGATGGGATTAATTATGGAGTTGTTGGTAGTGATTTGGGTGATAGGGCAGGATAGCTTTGAGGTGGTAGTTGGTTTTGATGACCTGGAGGATTGAGTTGCCTTTGTGGGTAAGGAGATTAATATTGTTCGTGAGGATTCATTAGGGGTGGCGGCTCTTTATAATCATGTTAATTGATTTATGGTTATTGCGGGTTGATCTCTGTTTGTTAGTGTGTTGATTATTATTGAAATTATTCGAACAAGGGTTAGATGATGAGTAGGAGGGCTAGAAGAGCTGATGTGAGGGAAGATAGGAAATATAGCTTGATTAGGCCTTTTTGGTTTGAGGTGATCTTGGATATTGACAGTTGTAGCTGGGATATATTTTTCGGTATACTTTTTTCCAATCAGATCAGGTCCAGTAGGAGGGATGCTGTGTTCTGGCTTATGATGAGGTTATATAAGGGAGTTGAGCGATGGATAATTTTTGGGAAGAATCCTAGTATGTTTGAGAATTTGAGTACTTGGGAGGGTGATTTAAGTTTTAGATTGTTTGTTATAAGGCTAAGTTCTATTGCTAGGGTGAACCCTAGGATAGTTACGGTTAGGGCTATTATTTTTAGATAGGTAGGTATTGTTATTTGGGGTGTGGTTAGAGGGGGGATATTACTGGATAGGAGGAATCCTGCGAAGATGCTGCCGATTGCTAGGCGTTTAATTGAGTTGACTAGTAAGGGGTTATTTTCGTTAATTATGAATGAAGCTGCAAATCGTGGTTGTTTTATTAAGGTATAAAAGATGATTCGGATACTGTAGACAGCGGTCAGGGAAGTTGCAATGAGTGCAATCGTTAGGGCTCAGGCGTTGGTATTAGATGTGTTTATAGTTTCGATGATAAGGTCTTTTGAGTAAAAACCTGTTAAAAAGGGTATGCCCGTAAGTGCAAGGCTTCCGATGATGAGGGAGGAGGCAGTAAAGGGTATGATTTTGAGCAGGCCTCCCATTTTTCGGATATCCTGCTCATTGTCTAGGCTATGGATAATGGAGCCGGAGCATATAAATAGTATAGCTTTAAAGAAGGCATGGTTGCAGATATGGAGGAAAGCTAGGTGGGGTTGGTTAATACCTAGAGTGACCATTATCAAGCCCAGTTGGCTCGAAGTGGAGAAAGCCACGATTTTTTTGATGTCATTTTGTGTGAGGGCACATATTGCCGTGAACAGTGTGGTGATGCTACCTAAGCATAGTATAAGGGTTCGGGCAGTGTTGTTGGCTTCCGTTATAGGGTGAAATCGAATTAAGAGGAAAATACCTGCTACTACTATCGTGCTGGAGTGAAGTAGGGCTGAGACTGGAGTGGGGCCTTCCATTGCTGATGGGAGTCATGGGTGAAGTCCGAATTGGGCGGATTTTCCGGTGGCTGCGAGGAGCAAGCCTATTAATGGGATTAGGCTTGGGTTGTGGTTAAGCATAAATATCTGTTGGAATTCTCATGTGTTTGAGTGGATTAAGAATCACGCTATGAATAGGACAAACCCAATGTCTCCGACGCGATTATAAATAATGGCTTGGAGGGCTGCTGTATTTGCGTTGGCTCGTCCATACCATCAGCTGATTAGAAGGAAGGATATGATACCAACGCCCTCTCAGCCGATGAACAGTTGAAATAGGTTATTGGCGGTTACTAGGATTAGTATAGTAATTAGAAATAATAGGAGGTACTTAAAGAATAAGTTAATGTCTGGGTCTGATTGTATATACCATGTTGAGAATTCTATAATAGATCAAGTAACGAGCAGTGCTACTGGGGTGAATAGCACTGAGAAGTAATCCATTTTTAGGCTAATGGTCAGTTTTAAGGTTTGGATGGTTATTCAGTGCCAGTTAGACACGATTATTTCCTGTTGTGAGAAAATAAATAGTGTGGCTGGGATGAGACTCGTAAGAAAGGCACAAGCGGTGATTAGTTTTACGTGAAGCGTGTAGGGTGTATTTTTGTGAATGTTCATGAGGTTTGTCATGATAGGGTATATTAGGATCATTAGTGTAACTAGAGTGAGGGAGGGGAACAAGTTAATTACTTTTATTTGGAGTTGCACCAATTTTTCGGCTCCTAAGGCCAACGGATGACTTCCATCCTTTAAAAGTTGGGGGAGCCATATTTTTATGTATGGTGCGTAGAATTAGCAGTTCTTACATTCTCCCTCGGTAGATAAGGGGGGGGTTTAAGCTCCTATATCTAAATTCACAGTTTAGCGTTTTGTTTAAACTACATCTACAGTACGTAGGCCCTATGAGGATTTTGGGGTTCAGTGTGAGGAGAAGAAGAGGGAAAATATGTATAGATATTAGGGTATTTTCTCGTGTGAGGGAGGGATTGAAGTTATGTGCGTGGTATGGGGGTTCGCCTCGTTGCGTTATTGTTAGTATATATAGTGAGTAGGTGGCGGTGATTAGTATATTTAGGCCTGTTAAGATGATTGTTATATTAGATCATGAGAAAACCGCTATGGTAATAAGTAGTTCGCCAACTAGGTTGATAGATGGTGGTATAGCTAGGTTGGTCAGCCCAGCAAGAAGCCATCAAGTGCTTATTAGTGGGAGGAGAGATTGAAGTCCTCGTGCCAAGAGTATTGTACGATTATGAATGCGTTCGTAGTTCGAGTTGGCAAGACAGAATAGTATCGATGATGTGAGGCCATGTGCAATTATTAGGGTTGTTGCTCCTATAAAGCTCCATGGTGTCTGAATGAGAATGGCTACAATTACCAGTGCTATATGGCTTACTGATGAGTAAGCAATAAGTGACTTTAAGTCTGTTTGTCGTAGGCAAATTAAGCTAGTCATAACTATCCCTCATAAGCACACTATAAGAAATGGGTACGCCATAAATTTTGTTAGGGGGTTGAGAATCATAGTGATGCGTATTATTCCATACCCTCCTAGTTTTAGAAGGACGGCTGCGAGAACTATGGATCCGGCAATGGGAGCTTCTACGTGGGCCTTAGGTAATCATAGGTGAAGACCATATAGGGGTATTTTGATTATAAAAGCCATAATACATGCTATTCACATTAGGTTACTAGATCATGAATTGGGTAATTCTTGGGTTCAATAGGTTATTATGAAAAGATTTAGTGTGCCTATATAGTTTTGGATGAAAGATAGTGCTACTAGTAATGGTAAGGATCCGATGAGGGTGTAGAATAGGAAGTATAGGCCTGCGTTTAGTCGTTCTGTTTGGTTACCTCATCGGGTGATAATAATAAGGGTAGGAATTAATGTGGCTTCAAATAAAATATAAAATATAATTAATTCCGCGGCCGTGAATGTTATAATTAGGAATAATTGCAGAGAGATTAGGACAGAGAGGAAGTGCTTTTTTCGTTCTCAGGGTTCTTTTGTGAGGTGATATTGGCTTGCTATAATTGTGAGGGGAAATAGTCATATTGTAAGGGTCAGAAGGGGTGACGATAATGGGTCGGAAAAGAAGGTCGGCGAGAAATTATTGCTGTTACTGTCGGTTTGATTGAGGAAAGACAGGCTTGTAAGGCTGATTGTTAGGCTATGTAAGGTAATGTTGATTCAGATTATAGGGTTGATAGAGTATCATGTTACTGGTAGTAATAAGATTGTTGGGATAATGATTTTTAGCATTGAAGGAGGCTAAGGTTCTGAACATGATCTAAACCATAGGAGTTGGATACTATTACCAGTAGGGCTAGACCGACGGCTGCTTCGCAGGCCGCAAATACTAACAGGAGAATTGGTATAATGAAGGATACTGTGAAGTGCAGATTTATGATGAAGAGAACGCTTAAGATGAACATGGATAGTATTATGCCTTCTAGGCACAGTAGGGAAGATATTAAGTGAGAGCGGAATACTAGTATTCCCGTTAGGGCAATAGTGAAGGCTAAGGTGATGTTGGTGGAGATTGAGGGCATATGATAATTATGAAAATACATAATCTAATGAGTCGAAATCATTTATTTTGGTTTAAACTAATTATCAGTGCTATTCTTCTCATTCAAGTCCTTTTTGAAATCATTCATAGGCGAGACCTGCAGCTAGGATGGAGATTAACGCGAGGGCTGTTGTTAGTGCAAGCTTCAGATTGTTTGTCTGGGTCGCTCAGGGGAGCGGAAGGAGGAGGGCAATTTCTAGATCGAAGAGGAGGAATGTAATTGCTACCAGGAAAAATTTTATGGAGAATGGTAGGCGGGCGGATCCTATAGGGTCAAAGCCACATTCGTAGGGTTTATACTTTTCCGTGTATGTATTCATCTGTGGAAGTCAGAATGCAACTATTACGAGAATTGTAACCATGAGGGTGTTAATTGCAAGGATTAGTGGAAGATTAATTATTCTTTTTCGGGTTGTGCCGAAGCTGATTGATTGGAAGTCAATTGTACTAAGTAATACTAAAAGAACAGGATCCTCATCAGTAGATGGAGACGTATAGGAATAGTCATACTACATCAACAAAGTGTCAGTACCAGGCTGCGGCTTCGAAGCCGAAGTGGTGATTAGAGGTGAAGTGAAATTTCATTTGACGAAGGAAGCAAATGGTGAGGAAAGTGGATCCAATGATTACATGCAAGCCATGGAAGCCTGTTGCTATAAAAAATGTTGATCCATAGACTCCATCTGAAATTGTAAAGGATGTTTCGAAATACTCTGAGGCTTGGAGGAGTGTGAAGTAAACGCCTAGGAAAATGGTAGTAAGTAAGGCTTGGAGTGTATATGTTCGGTTACCTTCCATCAAGCTATGGTGGGCCCAGGTGATAGATACACCTGAAGCCAGAAGTACAGCTGTATTAAGTAGGGGTACTTCTAGGGGGCTAAGGGGGTGAATGCCCGTTGGGGGTCAGCAGCCTCCGAGTTCTGGGGTAGGGGCCAAGCTCGAATGGTAAAAGGCTCAGAAGAAGCCTGCAAAGAAGAACACTTCTGAGGTGATAAATAGGATTATGCCGTATCGGAGACCTTTCTGGACAATAGGGGTGTGGTGGCCCTGGAAGGTCCCTTCCCGTACGATGTCTCGTCATCATTGGTACATCGTCAATAAATTGGTTAATAGTCCTAGTGATAGGAGATAATTCGAATTGAAGTGGAATCATATGATTAGACCGGATGTTATTAGGAGTGCTGATAAGGCTCCTGTAAGGGGTCAGGGGCTGGGGTTGACTATATGGTAGGCGTGAGTTTGGTGGGTCATTAGGTGTTATCATGTAGGTAAAGACTTACTAATAGGGTGAATACGTAGGCTTGAATTAAAGCGACGGCCAGTTCAAGGACTGTGAGTAAAACAAGAATAATAAATGTGATTAGGGAGATGTTAGGGTTGATTGAGGTTAACACCAGGGTGGTTCCTCCAATTAGGTGTATGAGCAGGTGGCCTGCTGTAATGTTAGCTGTTAGTCGCACGGCTAGTGCCATGGGTTGAATGAGGAGGCTAATAGTTTCGATGATAACTAATATAGGAATGAGTGGGGTAGGCGTCCCTTGGGGCAGGAGGTGGGCTAGGGATGCCTTTATCTTGTGGCGAAGGCCCGTGATAATTGTAGCTGCTCATAGGGGGAGTGCTATACCTAGATTTATTGATAGTTGTGTGGTTGGAGTAAATGAGTGAGGCAGTAAGCCTAGTAGATTGGTTGAGCCAATAAATAGAATTAGTGAAATCAACATGAGAGCTCAGGTCTGTCCTTTGGTGTTGTGAGCGGCTATCAGTTGTTTAAGCATTAGTCGGACTAGCCACTGTTGTAGAGAGGTGAGGCGGTTATTAATAAGTCGGGAGGGGAGGGGGAAGAAAATACTGGGGGTTAAGATGATTAGAGTAACGACAGGGATTCCTACGATTGTTGGGGTAATGAAAGAGGAGAATAAATTTTCGTTCATTTTGATTCTCAAGGGTTAGTACGGTTATGGTTGCTAAGAGATTTTAATGTAAGGTTTAGGGGGTAATTAAGTTTCGAGACTTTTAGTTGAAAAATAATAAATAGGGTAAGGATTATGGAAGAGATTACTGTAAATCACGTCGATGTGTCTAATTGCGGCATATCACTGTGGAAAGATTTAGACTTTCAGTCTTTAACTTAAAAGGTTAATGCTTGTTAGCTTCACGGTGAGTTATAATATGGTTAGTAGCCATTCTTCAAAGTGTTTCAGGGGAACTAACTCGAGTACGATTGGTATGAAGCTGTGGTTTGCGCCACAGATTTCTGAGCATTGGCCGTAGTAGATGCCTGGGCGAGAGGCTATTAGGGTGAGCTGGTTTAGGCGCCCTGGGATGGCATCAGTTTTTACGCCTAAGGAAGGTACGGCTCATGAGTGAAGCACGTCTTCTGAGGATACCAGCATCCGGATTGATATTTCTGTGGGCAAGGCAACTCGGTTGTCGACCTCAAGTAAGCGAAGATCACCAGGTTTAAGGTCTGACAGAGGAACTATATATGAGTCAAAGCAAAGATTTTCATAGTCTGTGTATTCATAGCTTCAGTATCATTGATGGCCTATTGTTTTAAGGGTTAAGGAGGGTGTAGTAATTTCGTCTATCATATATAGGATGCGTAGAGATGGGAGGGCAATGAGAATTAGGATGACTGCGGGCAAAATAGTTCATACTGTTTCTACCTCTTGGGCATCCACTGTATTTGTGTGGGTCAGCTTGGTAGAAAGTATGAGGGAAATAATATAGAGGACCAAGGAACTAATGATGAAGACAATTATTAGAGTGTGGTCATGGAAATATAGAAGTTCCTCTATAATAGGAGAGGAGGCGTCTTGAAATCCTAGTTGGACCGGGCAGGCCATTAAGATATACAGGGGTTTAACCTGTAAATTAACTTCGACAAAGTTGCGTAATTATTTTACTAATATCTTAGTTGGGGAGAGTCATAATGGTTATGTGGTTGGCTTGAAACCAATTATAGGAGGTTCAATTCCTTCCTTTCTCAGCTATATTTTTACATAGGCGGGTTCTTCGAACGTGTGATAGGGTGGTGGACAGCCGTGGAGTCATTCTAGGTTCGTTGGTGTTAGCTCTGCTACTAGGATTTCTCGTTTTGAGGCGAAAGCTTCTCACACTATAAAAACCATTAGCATGACTGCTGTTAGGGAGATGAAAGATCCGATTGACGAGATCACATTCCATGTGGCGTAGGCATCAGGGTAGTCGGAGTAACGGCGGGGTATCCCTGATAGACCTAAAAAGTGTTGTGGGAAAAATGTTATGTTTACACCTACAAATATAATTGCAAATTGAATTTTGGCTCAGGTGTCATCTAATATATAGCCTGAGAATAGGGGGAATCAATGGACAAACCCTCCTATGATAGCAAAGACTGCCCCCATTGATAAGACATAGTGGAAATGTGCTACTACGTAATATGTATCGTGAAGAACGATGTCCAGTGATGAGTTGGCGAGGACGATTCCTGTCAGGCCTCCCACTGTAAATAGGAAAATAAAGCCTAGGGCTCATAGTATAGCGGGTGATCATTTGATACTACCTCCATGGAGTGTAGCTAATCAGCTGAAGACTTTTACTCCGGTGGGGATAGCAATAATTATAGTGGCTGATGTGAAGTATGCTCGGGTATCAACATCTATACCCACAGTAAATATGTGATGGGCTCATACGATGAAGCCCAGGAAACCAATAGATACCATAGCTCAAACTATACCTATATAGCCAAAGGGCTCTTTTTTGCCTGAGTAGTACGTAACGATATGAGAGATTATACCAAAGCCTGGGAGGATTAAGATGTAAACTTCGGGGTGTCCGAAGAATCAAAATAAGTGTTGGTAGAGGATGGGGTCGCCTCCTCCTGCAGGATCAAAAAAGGTTGTATTAAGGTTGCGGTCAGTTAGTAGCATTGTGATACCTGCCGCCAAGACAGGTAAAGATAGCAGTAAAAGGACAGCGGTAATTATTACAGATCATACAAATAAGGGAGTTTGATACTGTGATATGGCTGGGGGTTTCATATTTATTACTGTTGTAATGAAATTAATAGCCCCTAAGATGGAGGATGCTCCTGCTAGGTGTAAAGAGAAAATTGTTAAATCTACGGAGGCTCCTGCGTGGGCCAAATTTCCGGCTAGGGGAGGATAAACTGTTCATCCTGTTCCCGCGCCTGCCTCTACTATTGAGGAGGCAAGAAGGAGTAGGAATGATGGTGGAAGGAGTCAAAAGCTTATGTTGTTCATCCGTGGGAACGCTATATCAGGGGCGCCAATCATTAAAGGTACGAGTCAGTTCCCAAAGCCTCCGATTATGATGGGTATAACCATGAAGAAAATTATAATAAAAGCATGGGCTGTTACGATCACATTATAGATCTGATCATCGCCTAGTAAAGTCCCTGGCTGACCAAGCTCGGCTCGGATAAGAAGACTAAGGGCTGTCCCCACCATCCCCGCTCAGGCTCCGAATAATAGGTAAAGGGTTCCAATATCTTTGTGGTTTGTTGAGTAGAATCATCGGTTGATGAACATAGGTAGAATGGCTGAGTAAGCATTAGACTGTAAATCTAAAGACAGAGGAATTTCCTCTTTTTACCAGGCCCCGAGGTGATTTAGCATATTGAATTGCAAATTCAAAGAAGCAGCTTCAATTCTGCCGGGGCTTCTCCCGCCTTTTTTTCCCTTGAGAGGCGGGAGAAGTAGATTGAAGCCAGTTGATTAGGGTGTTTAGCTGTTAACTAAATTTTCATGGGGTCGGAACCCATCAGTCTAGTTGAGGGTTTAGCTTAGTTAAAGTAATTGACTTGCATTCAGTTGACGTAGGATAGATTCCTGCAACCCTTATGTACAGAAATTAAGCGTGTATTATGCTTTCTTAGGGCCTTGAAGGCTCTTGGTCTATATACCCTAAATTTCTAATACAGGGCTGAGAAGGTTGGTGCTAGAGGGAGGGATAAGGTAGATAGGATGAATAAGGATGATATGAGTTGGGTTTGATTTGTGGTTTGAAGTTGTCATTTCATTTTTGTGTTGTTGAACGTAGGAAATAGGGTTAGGGATGTGTTGTAAATGAGTCGTATATAAAAGTATAAATTCAGTAATGCTACAATGGCCATGGTTAGGGTTACGGTGGTGTTATTGTTTTTTGACAATTCTTGAATAATTATTCACTTAGGTAGAAAGCCCGTAAGTGGGGGAAGTCCTCCAAGGGATAGCAGGGCAATTATAGTTGTTAAGGTAATTGTTGGGGTTGTGTTTCATATGCTTGATAGTGTCAATATAGTAGTATTTATGCTGAGAGTCAGAATAGTAAATATAATGATGGTTAATGCTAAGTAAATTAATAGGTTTAGTACTGTGAGGGATGGGCAGAATATAAGAATGGCTATCATTCAGCCTATATGAGTGATGGATGAATAAGCTAGGATTTTTCGTAATTGTGTTTGGTTTAGGCCTCCTCACCCCCCTATTAGAATTGATGAAAGGGCAATTGGTAGAAGAATATTTGGGTTTATTCATGGGTGGATTTGGAGCATGATAGAGATAGGGGCTAGTTTTTGCCATGTTAGGAGAAGCATTCCTGCTATTAGTGAAATGCCTTGTGTGACTTCAGGAACTCAAAAGTGGAATGGGGTTATCCCCAGTTTTATTGATAGTGCGATGATAATTGTGAGGGAGGTAACTTGGTTATGGGTGCTGGTGATGCTTCATTGTCCGGAGTATATGGCGCTAAGCACAATGGCAAATATTAGTAGTGTGGAGGCCGTTGCTTGTATGAGAAAATACTTTGTGGCAGCTTCCGTTGATCGAGGTTTATGATTTTTTATTAGGATTGGAATGACAGCTAATATATTGATCTCCAAGCCAATTCATACTAGGAGTCAGTGTGAGCTGATTATTGTTAGTAGAGTTCCTGTGAAGATTGTGATTATGATTAGTAGGAGGGTGATGGGGTTGATTAGTATGGGAAGGGTATAAACCAACATTTTCGGGGTATGGGCCCGATAGCTTGTTTAGCTGACCTTACTGTTGTAGAATGAGGTGTACGTCGGTAGCACGATGGATTTTGAATCCTTAGGGGCAGGTTCGAGGCCTGCAATTCTAGAAATAGGAGGGGTTAATTCTCCATTATTTACTCTATCAAAGTAACTCTTTTGTCAGACATATTTCTATATTTGTGGGGGGATAAATGATATTAGAACTGGAAGGGAGATATATCATATGCATAGTGCTAGTGTTAGTGGGAGGAAGTTCTTTCATAGCAGGTGTATGAGTTGGTCATAGCGGAATCGTGGGTATGATGCTCGAATCCATAGAAATAGTGATGTAAGCAAGAGAGTTTTGGTAATGAAATTTGTTGTATATGCTTCTGGTATATCGGGTTTATATAGCGTTCCCAGGAAAAGTGTTGTTGTTAGGGCATTTATTATAATAATGTTAGTATACTCCGCTATGAAGAATAGGGCAAAGGGGCCTGCGGCGTATTCTACGTTGAAGCCCGATACTAGTTCGGACTCCCCTTCTGTTAGGTCAAAGGGGGCCCGGTTTGTTTCTGCTAGGGTTGAAATGAATCATATTATGGTTAGGGGTCAGGATGGGACAATAAGCCATAAATACTGTTGAGTTGTAATAAGGGTAGTTAGGGTGAATGACCCATTTATCAGGAGAACCGAGAGTAAAATAAGGGCTAGGGTAATCTCATATGAGATTGTTTGGGCTACCGCTCGTAAGGCGCCAATTAGGGCGTATTTGGAATTGGATGCTCAGCCCGATCAGAGGATCGAGTATACGGCTAGGCTTGATGTGGCTAGGATAAATAGAAGTCCTATATTCAAGTTAATCAGAGGGAGTGGTATTGGTAGGGGAGTTCATATGGTAAGTGCAATGGATATTGCTAATGTCGGTGCAGTGATGTAGAGTAGCGTGGAGGAGGCTAGGGGGCGTAAGGGTTCCTTAATATACAGTTTCACCGCATCAGCGAAGGGTTGAAGTAAGCCGTGTGGGCCTACAATATTGGGACCCTTGCGTAGCTGTATATAGCCTAGGATTTTTCGTTCGATCAGTGTGAAGAAGGCTATGGCCGCGATTACTGGAATAATTAGTAGGAGGAGATTAGTTGCGAACATCAGTATTAAGAAGAGGAGTTGAACCTCTGGGTCTAAAGTCTTAAGTTTTATGCAATTGCCGGGCTCTGCCATCTTAATAAGCCCTTGTCTTGGGCAGGGTATGTAATAGATTATTAGATTAAGGGGTCTTTCATCTATTAAAGCTGAGAGCACTCTGTTGAGTTGGCTTCATTTCTCTTGTCCTTTCGTACTGGGAGAAATTATAAATAGATAGAAACCGACCTGGATCACTCCGGTCTGAACTCAGATCACGTAGGACTTTAACCGTTGAACAAACGGACCGTTAGTAGCGGTTGCACCACTGGGGTGTCCTGATCCAACATCGAGGTCGTAAACCCTATTGTCGATATGAACTCTTTAATAGGATTGCGCTGTTATCCCTAGGGTAACTTGTTCCGTTGATCAAACTAATTTGGGTCACTTGATTTATTAATGCTTTGACTAGTGATGTCTAAGCCGGACTGTTCGGAGGTTTAGTTATGCTCCGAGGTCACCCCAACCGAAATTTTTAGCTCAGGGGTAGTAATTATTTATATCTTTGTTAGGTGTTTGGGTTCACTTATTTGGGCTAGTTAACTCAAGCTCCATAGGGTCTTCTCGTCTTATTGATATATTCCCGCCTCTTCACGGGAAGGTCAATTTCACTGATTAAAAGTAAGAGACAGTTTAACCCTCGTGTGGCCGTTCATTCTAGTCCTTAATTAGAGGACAAGTGATTATGCTACCTTTGCACGGTCAGGATACCGCGGCCGTTGAACGTGTGTCACTGGGCAGGCAGTGCCTCCAATATTTGTAATGCTGGAGGTGATGTTTTTGGTAAACAGGCGGGGTTAGGTTTTGCCTAGTTCCTTTTACTTTTTTTAATCTTTCCTTGGTGCACGCCTGTGTTGGGTTAACAGTATTTTTAGTAATAAGTTTAGTGGGGTGAGTAGTTTTACTTTACTGTTAACTACCAGTGGGCATCCGGTCTGGCATAAGCCTGTGCTGGGAGAATAAAGATTCTTGTTACTTATGTTAACAGTATTGCTTCTATTTAGTAATAGAGTGACTCAGTTGTTTGGTAGGAGGTTGTCATATAGTTTAGAAATTAAGGTGTGTTATGTATTGAGCTTGAACGCATTCTCGATTGGTGGCTGCTTTTAGGCCAACTGTGGGTTAGGGGTTAATTACTCTCTACTGAAGATTGTAGCCTATTCTAAAGAGCTGTTCCTCTTTAGACTAACGTTTAAGTTAACAGGGGGTTTGATAAGTCACTTTAGGTTAACTTAAAGTTGAACTGAAATTCTTTTCTGAGAAACCAGCTATCGCCAAGCTCGTTAGGCCTTTCACCTCTACTCATGAATTTTCTCACTATTTTGCTACATAGATGAGTTAGTTCTTAAGTAATTATTCGTGAGTAGCTCGTTTGGTTTCGGGTGTTCTGGCTTAAATTCTTTTTGTCAGATTGTTCTAGTTAAGTCATTATGCAAAAGGTACAAGGGATAAGCTTTGCTTTTATAAACTCTGAGGTGGTCTTTCATCTTTCCCTTGCGGTACTTACTCTATAGCGCTGAGTGAAATTTCTATCTCCTATACTATTATTGGCTGTTGGTGAATGTTTTAGTTGGGGTCTGTGGTTTTGTTGGGAGTGTAGAAGGCTAGGCTAGTTTTAGTTTCAAGGTGGTCACGTCAATCGTGAAGTCTTCCGGGTGTAGGCCGGATGCTTTAGGTCTAAGCTACACTTTGGTTTTTCCAAGCACACTTTCCAGTATGCTTACCTTGTTACGACTTGTCTCCTCTTGTATTGTGTTTTTTGTGATTAGGTATTAATTATATAAGGGTGGAGGAGGGTGACGGGCGGTGTGTACGTGCTTCATGGCCCTATTCAATCGAGCTCTCTATTCTCGGTTTACTACTAAATCCTCCTTTGGCCCCTAAATTTCATAGGGGTTATGGTGGGTATTGTTCTGTTATTAGAAAATGTAGCCCATTTCTTTCCACCCCATGGACTACACCTTGACCTAACGTTTTTATGTTAAATGTTTGTGCTTACTTTGTAACCTTGATAGGGTTTGCTGGGGATGGCGGTATATAGGTTGAATTAGCAAGGGGTGGTGAGGTTTATCGGGGTTTATCGATTGTAGAACAGGCTCCTCTAGGGGGATTGAAGCACCGCCAAGTCCTTTGAGTTTTAAGCTGTTGCTTGTAGTGTTCTGGCGAGTGATTTTGTTCGTTAATCATTTAAGTTTATGACCAAGCATAGTGGGGTATCTAATCCCAGTTTGAGTCTTGGTTGTCGTGTTCTTAGAGTGTTAAAGTCACTTTCGTGGGTTATTTTGTTTTAGCTGGAGCATTTTACGGCCTAGATAAAATTTAACTTTATTTTTGGAAATCTAAAACACACTTTACGCCGTTTTGTATTAGTTTGGGTTAATCGTATGACCGCGGTAGCTGGCACGAAATTTACCAACCCTTATTTCAGTATAGCTTAGTCGAACTTTCGTTTATTGCTTAAGTCTTATCACTGCTGTATCCCGTGGGGGCGTGGTTTAGCAAGGCGTGGAGAGCTGCTGTTTAGCGTGCTTGATGCCTGCTCCTTTTGATTAGATAATTTAGAGGGCATTCTCACCGGCATGCGGTTACTTGCATGTGTAATCTTACTGACAACTAATAGGAAGGCTGGGACCAAACCTATGTGTTTATGGAGCATATTGACTCGTCTAGGCATTTTCAGTGCCTTGCTTTGGTAAATTAAGCTACATTAAC